AGAGACTTAGTCCTAACCTTACTGTTGGTTGTTGCTAAATATATACATGCAAGTATCCGCATTCCAGTGCAAATGCCCCAGGTACCCTATCCAGGTCGACGGGAGCGGGCATCAGGCACACCACAATTGTAGCCCAAGACGCCTAGCAATTGCCACACCCCCACGGGTATTCAGCAGTAATTAATATTAAGCAATGAGTGAAAACTTGACTTAGTTATAGCAACCCAGGGTCGGTAAATCCTGTGCCAGCCACCGCGGTCATACAGGAGACCCAAATTAACATTATAACGGCGTAAAGAGTGGTCACATGCTATCCTAGTAGCTAAGATTAAAAGGCAACTGAGCTGTCATAAGCCCAAGATGCCCATAAGGCCTCTATTTAAAGAAGATCTTAGACAACCGATTAATTGAACTCCACGAAAGCCAGGACCCAAACTGGGATTAGATACCCCACTATGCCTGGCCCTAAATCTTGATGCTCGATCTTACCGGAGCATCCGCCCGAGAACTACGAGCACAAACGCTTAAAACTCTAAGGACTTGGCGGTGCCCCAAACCCACCTAGAGGAGCCTGTTCTGTAATCGATGATCCACGATGCACCTAACCATTCCTTGCCAAAACAGCCTATATACCGCCGTCGCCAGTTCACCCGGCATGAAGGCCCAACAGTGAGCGCAATAGCCCAACTACGCTAACAAGACAGGTCAAGGTATAGCCTATGGAATGGAAGCAATGGGCTACATTTTCTACACTAGAACATACGGCAAAGGGGACTGAAATGACCCCTAGAAGGAGGATTTAGCAGTAAAAAGGGAGAATCGAGCCCTTTTTAAGACGGCTCTGGGACACGTACATACCGCCCGTCACCCTCCTCAAAAGCGACCAATTACCCAATAACTAATACACTATCCAGCCAAAGAGGAGGTAAGTCGTAACAAGGTAAGTGTACCGGAAGGTGCACTTAGACCACCAAGACGTAGCCTTAAACTAAAGCACTCAGCTTACGCCTGAGAGATATCTGCCCATACCAGATCGTCTTGATGCCAAATTCTAGCCCAATAAACCTGACCTGGAATAACAAAGCCACTACCCAAATTATAACTAAAGCATTTACTAGTCTTAGTATAGGCGATAGAAAAGACACCATTGGAGCGATAGAGACTACGTACCGTAAGGGAAAGATGAAATAATAATGAAAAAGTAAGCTAAAAACAGCAAAGATCAGCCCTTGTACCTTTTGCATCATGGTCTAGCAAGAAAAACCAAGCAAAATGAATTTAAGTTTGCCATCCCGAAACCCAAGCGAGCTACTTGCGAGCAGCTAATTTGAGCGAACCCGTCTCTGTTGCAAAAGAGTGGGACGACTTGCTAGTAGAGGTGAAAAGCCAACCGAGCTGGGTGATAGCTGGTTGCCTGTGAAACGAACCTAAGTTCACTCTTAATTCTTCTCCAAGGAAAACTTATAGAACCCTAATGAAGCGAATTAAGGGCAATTTAAAGGAGGTACAGCTCCTTTAAAAAAGAATACAATCTCCACGAGCGGATAAACAACCATAACCAAACCTTACTGTGGGCCCTCAAGCAGCCATCAACAAAGAGTGCGTTAAAGCTCTAGGTATTAAAAATCCAAAAACATAGTGACTCCCTCCCCATTAACAGGCTAACCTATCAACATATAGGAGAATTAATGCTAGAATGAGTAACCAGGGTACTTCCCTCTTCGACGCAAGCTTACATCAATACATTATTAACAAGCCCCCATATACGATAAATCAAACAAGCACAGTATTAAGTATCTTGTTGACCCGACAGAGGAGCGTCCACTAAGAAAGATTAAAACCTGTAAAAGGAACTAGGCAAACCCGTCAAGGCCCGACTGTTTACCAAAAACATAGCCTTCAGCAAACCAACAGACAAGTATTGAAGGTGATGCCTGCCCAGTGACTTAGCGTTTAACGGCCGCGGTATCCTAACCGTGCAAAGGTAGCGCAATCAATTGTCCCATAAATCGGGACTTGTATGAATGGCTAAACGAGGTCTTAACTGTCTCTTACAGGAAATCGGTGAAATTGATCTCCCTGTGCAAAAGCAGGGATAAACACATAAGACGAGAAGACCCTGTGGAACTTCAAAAACAGCGGCCACCCCAAAATACCTTTCCCCCCACTTCGGGCCTACTAACTCACGGGCGACTGGCTCGCATTTTTTCGGTTGGGGCGACCTTGGAGCAAAACAAAACCTCCAAACACTAGACCATACATCTAGACCAAGAGCTACAACTCGACGTGCAAATAGCACCCAGACCCAATATAATTGACCAATGGACCAAGCTACCCCAGGGATAACAGCGCAATCTCCTCCAAGAGCCCATATCGACGGGGAGGTTTACGACCTCGATGTTGGATCAGGACATCCTAGTGGTGCAGCCGCTACTAAGGGTTCGTTTGTTCAACGATTAACAGTCCTACGTGATCTGAGTTCAGACCGGAGCAATCCAGGTCGGTTTCTATCTATGATGAACTTTTCCCAGTACGAAAGGATAGGAAAAGTAGGGCCAATACTACAAGCAAGCCTTCGCTTTAAGTGGTGAAGCCAACTAAACCACAAAAGGCTACCAGACACCCACCCAAATCCTAGAAAAGGACCAGCTAGCGTGGCAGAGCTCGGCAAATGCAAAAGGCTTAAGTCCTTTAAATCAGAGGTTCAAATCCTCTCCCTAGCTTCCCTTTCCCCTCCCCATATGACCCACTACCCATTATTAATTAACCTCGTCATAGTCCTGTCCTATGCCGTTCCAATTCTAATTGCGGTGGCCTTCCTAACACTAGTAGAACGCAAAATCCTAAGCTACATGCAAGGCCGAAAAGGACCAAACATTGTAGGTCCCTTTGGACTGCTACAGCCCCTAGCAGACGGAGTGAAACTATTCATCAAAGAGCCAATTCGCCCGTCTACATCCTCCCCAATCATATTTATCGCTACCCCCATACTAGCCCTTCTCTTGGCAATTTCGATCTGAATACCACTTCCAATCCCATTTTCCCTAACAGACCTAAACCTTGGCCTGCTCTTTATACTTGCTATATCAAGCCTAGCGGTATACTCCATCCTATGATCAGGATGAGCTTCAAACTCAAAATACGCCCTAATCGGAGCGTTGCGGGCAGTCGCTCAGACTATTTCCTACGAAGTCACACTAGCAATCATCCTATTATCGATCATCCTACTCAGCGGCAGCTATACCTTAAACACCCTCGCAACCACTCAAGAACCCCTCTACCTTATCTTCTCCTGCTGACCCCTAGCTATAATATGATACGTATCCACATTAGCCGAAACTAACCGAGCTCCATTCGACCTGACAGAAGGTGAGTCAGAACTAGTCTCCGGATTCAATGTCGAGTACGCAGCAGGCCCTTTCGCTCTCTTCTTTTTAGCTGAGTACGCCAATATTATACTCATGAATACAATAACTGCCATTCTATTTTTCAACCCCAGTCTATTTAATCTACCACAAGAACTTTTCCCCACCGTACTAGCAACAAAAGTACTATTACTATCAGCAGGGTTCTTATGAATTCGAGCCTCCTACCCACGATTCCGATACGACCAACTAATGCACCTCTTATGAAAAAACTTCCTCCCTCTTACACTAGCCCTATGCCTATGGCATACTAGCATACCAATCTGCTATGCAGGACTACCCCCCTACCTTAGGCTAACCCGGAAATGTGCCTGAACTTAAGGGTCACTATGATAAAGTGAACATAGAGGTATACTAGCCCTCTCATTTCCTACCACTTAGAAACTTAGAAAAGCAGGAATTGAACCCGCACTAGAGAGATCAAAACCCTCCATACTTCCATTTATATTATTTTCTAGCAGGGTCAGCTAAACAAGCTATCGGGCCCATACCCCGAAAATGATGGTTCAACCCCTTCCCCCGCTAATGAACCCCCAAGCTAAACTAATATTCACCCTAAGTCTTTTACTAGGAACCACCATTACTGTCACTAGCAACCATTGAATTATAGCCTGAGCTGGGCTGGAAATCAACACTCTATCCATTCTACCACTGATCTCAAAATCCCATCACCCACGAGCCATTGAAGCCGCAACTAAATACTTTATTACCCAAGCAACCGCTTCAGCCCTGGTCCTATTCTCCAGCATGACCAACGCTTGATACACCGGACAATGAGACATTACCCAAATAACACACCCAACTTCATGCTTAATTCTAACCTCAGCCATTGCCATAAAACTAGGAATAGTGCCATTTCACTTCTGATTTCCCGAAGTCCTTCAAGGATCCCCTATTATAACCGGCCTTATTCTCTCTACTGTTATGAAACTCCCCCCTATCGCACTGCTATACATGACTTCCCACTCATTAAACCCAACATTACTAACCTTAATAGCTATCATATCCACAGCCTTAGGAGGGTGGATAGGACTTAACCAAACACAAATCCGAAAAATCTTAGCATTCTCCTCCATCTCACACCTAGGATGAATAGCTATCATCATCCCATTCAACCCAAAACTCACCATACTAAACTTCTACCTATATGTCCTAATAACATCAGCCATTTTTCTGACAATAAATACAACCAAAGTACTGAAACTATCAACTATAATAACCGCATGAACAAAAGTACCATCACTAAATACAATACTACTACTAACCCTACTATCACTAGCAGGATTACCTCCTCTAACAGGCTTCCTACCCAAATGACTCATTATCCAAGAACTAACTAAACAAAATATAGCTCCAACAGCAACTATAATCTCACTACTATCCCTACTCGGACTATTCTTCTACTTACGCCTAGCATACTGTGCAACTATTACACTCCCTCCACACACCACAAATCACATGAAGCAGTGACATACCCACAAACCAACCAGCACCTTAATTGCCATCCTAGTTGTCATATCTACCATACTTCTTCCAATCTCCCCTATAATCTTCACCATCTTATAAGAAACTTAGGATTATTCCTAAACCGAAGGCCTTCAAAGCCTTAAAAAAGAGTTAGAGCCTCTTAGTTTCTGCTAAGACCCGCAGGATACTACCCTGCATCTCCTGAATGCAACCCAGACACTTTAACTAAGCTAGGGCCTTACCAGCCTTCTAGACAGATGGGCTTCGATCCCACAACTATATAGTTAACAGCTATATGCCCAAACCAACAGGCCTCTGCCTAAAGCCCCGGTACGCATTAACGCACATCAATGAGCTTGCAACTCACCATGAATTTCACTACAGGGCCGATAAGAAGAGGAATTGAACCTCTGTGAAAAGGACTACAGCCTAACGCTTACACACTCAGCCATCTTACCTGTGACATTCATTGATCGATGATTATTCTCAACAAACCATAAAGACATCGGTACCCTATACCTAATCTTCGGTGCATGAGCCGGCATGGTAGGTACCTCTCTCAGCCTCCTAATCCGAGCAGAACTAGGCCAACCTGGTGCGCTACTTGGAGACGACCAGATCTATAATGTGGTAGTTACAGCCCATGCTTTCGTAATAATCTTCTTCATAGTTATACCAATCATGATTGGAGGATTTGGAAACTGACTAGTTCCCCTAATAATTGGTGCCCCAGACATGGCATTCCCACGAATAAACAACATAAGCTTCTGACTACTCCCCCCATCGTTTCTCCTACTCCTGGCCTCGTCCACAGTAGAAGCAGGAGTCGGTACTGGATGAACAGTATACCCACCTCTAGCCGGAAACCTAGCCCACGCTGGAGCCTCCGTAGACCTAGCCATTTTCTCCCTCCATCTAGCAGGTATTTCCTCAATCCTAGGCGCAATCAACTTTATCACTACAGCAATCAACATAAAACCCCCTGCCCTATCACAATACCAAACACCACTATTCGTCTGATCCGTACTAATCACCGCAGTCCTTCTCCTCCTCTCACTACCCGTACTAGCCGCCGGTATCACAATACTACTAACAGACCGCAACCTAAACACCACCTTCTTTGACCCCGCCGGAGGGGGAGACCCAGTACTTTACCAACATCTATTCTGGTTCTTCGGACACCCAGAAGTCTACATCCTAATCCTCCCAGGATTTGGAATCATCTCACACGTTGTAACCTACTACTCAGGCAAAAAAGAACCATTCGGATACATGGGTATAGTCTGGGCTATGCTCTCTATCGGATTCCTAGGGTTCATCGTATGAGCCCACCACATGTTCACAGTCGGAATAGATGTAGATACACGAGCCTACTTCACATCAGCCACTATAATCATTGCTATCCCAACTGGAATTAAAGTGTTCAGCTGACTAGCCACCCTACACGGAGGAATCATTAAATGAGACCCCCCTATACTATGAGCACTGGGGTTCATCTTCTTATTCACTATCGGTGGACTAACCGGGATTGTCCTAGCAAACTCTTCCCTAGATATCGCCCTACACGACACCTACTACGTAGTAGCTCACTTCCACTACGTTCTATCCATAGGAGCAGTATTCGCAATCCTAGCAGGCTTTACACACTGATTCCCCCTATTTACAGGATATACACTTCATCACACATGAGCTAAAATTCACTTCGGGGTAATATTTGTAGGTGTTAACCTCACCTTCTTCCCTCAACACTTCCTAGGACTAGCAGGCATGCCACGCCGATACTCAGATTATCCAGACGCTTATACCCTATGAAACACTATCTCTTCAGTAGGTTCACTAATCTCAATAACAGCCGTAATCATATTAATCTTCATCATCTGAGAAGCATTCGCATCCAAACGCAAAGCCTTCCAACCAGAACTAACAAGCACTAATATTGAATGAATCTACGGATGCCCTCCCCCATTCCACACCTTCGAAGAACCAGCCTTCGTGCAAGTCCAAACACAAGAAAGGAAGGAATCGAACCCCCATATGTTGGTTTCAAGCCAACCGCATATAAACCACTTATGCTTCTTTCTCCCAGAGATGTTAGTAAAACAATTACATAGCCTTGTCAAGACTAAATTACAGGTGTAACTCCTGTACATCCCAGCACCCAAATATGGCCAACCACATACAATTTAGCTTCCAAGACGCCTCATCCCCTATTATAGAAGAACTTACACAATTCCATGACCACGCACTAATAGTTGCCCTAGCCATTTGCAGCTTGGTCCTATACCTACTAACACTAATACTTACAGGAAAACTAACAGCCAATACAGTCGACGCACAGGCAATCGAACTAGTCTGGACAATTCTGCCAGCCATAGTTCTGATCGCACTCGCTCTACCATCACTACGAATTCTGTACCTAATAGATGAAATCAACCAACCAGACCTAACTCTAAAAGCCATTGGTCACCAATGGTATTGAAGCTATGAATACACTGATTTTAAAAACCTCACATTCGACTCCTACATAACACCTACAACAGACCTACCAAAAGGACACTTTCGCCTCCTAGAAGTAGATCACCGCGTGATTGTACCCACAGAATCCACCGTGCGAGTTATCGTAACAGCTAACGACGTACTGCACTCGTGAGCCGTCCCAAGCCTGGGAGTGAAAACTGACGCAATCCCAGGACGTCTAAACCAAACTTCATTCGTAGCCTCACGACCAGGAGTTTATTACGGCCAATGCTCAGAGATTTGCGGAGCAAACCACAGCTTCATACCAATCGTAGTAGAAGCCACTCCCCTGGCTAACTTTGAGAACTGATCTTCCACATTATCATCTTAACCATTAAGAAGCTATGGAACAGCACTAGCCTTTTAAGCTAGAGAAAGAGGGAGCACGCCCCTCCTTAATGATATGCCACAACTAAACCCCGCCCCCTGATTTTTTATCATGCTCATTTCCTGATTAACATTCTCCCTGATCATCCAAGCTAAAATCACAACATTCTTATCGACAAACCCCCCATCCAACAAAGCACTAACACCCCCAACCACATCCCCTTGAACCTGACCATGAACTTAAGCTTCTTCGACCAATTCTCAAGCCCCTCCCTCCTAGGAATCCCCCTGATCCTAATCTCAATAACATTCCCAGCCCTCCTCCTGCCATCATTGAACAATCGATGAGTCACTAACCGACTATCAACTCTCCAACTATGACTAATCAACCTAATCACAAAACAGCTGATAACCCCACTAAACAGCAAAGGACACAAATGAGCCCTGATCCTAACATCCCTAATAATTTTCCTCCTACTAATCAACCTGCTAGGACTTCTCCCATATACCTTCACCCCAACCACACAACTGTCAATAAACCTAGCCCTAGCCTTCCCCCTATGATTAGCCACTCTACTCACTGGACTACGAAACCAACCATCAATCTCCCTAGGACATCTCCTGCCTGAAGGCACCCCAACACCATTAATCCCAGCCCTCATTCTAATTGAAACAACGAGTCTCCTCATTCGACCCCTAGCTCTAGGCGTACGGCTAACAGCAAACCTAACGGCAGGCCACCTCCTCATCCAACTCATCTCTACGGCCACAGTGGCCCTATTTTCAACAATACCAATAATCTCCCTATTAACCCTTCTAGTTTTATTCCTGCTGACAATCCTAGAAGTAGCAGTAGCCATAATCCAAGCCTACGTTTTCGTGCTATTACTAAGTCTATACCTACAAGAAAACATCTAACTCTCAATGGCTCACCAAGCACATTCATACCATATAGTAGACCCAAGCCCATGACCAATCTTAGGAGCAGCTGCCGCTCTTCTAACTACCTCAGGCCTAACCATATGATTCCATTATAACACACCATATCTCCTAATCATAGGACTACTTTCCACCCTTCTAGTAATATTCCAATGATGACGAGACATCGTACGAGAAAGCACATTCCAAGGACACCATACCCCAACAGTCCAAAAAGGCCTACGCTACGGAATAGTACTATTCATCACCTCCGAAGCCTTCTTCTTCCTAGGCTTTTTCTGAGCTTTCTTCCACTCAAGCCTAGCCCCTACCCCAGAACTAGGAGGGCAGTGACCACCCGTCGGAATTAAACCCCTAGACCCAATAGATGTGCCCCTACTGAACACAGCCATCCTACTGGCCTCAGGAGTCACCGTTACATGAGCCCACCACAGCATCACAGAAGCCCGACGAAAACAAGCAATTCACGCCCTAACCCTAACAGTCCTCCTAGGATTTTACTTCACCGCCCTACAAGCCATAGAATACTACGAAGCACCCTTCTCCATCGCAGACGGAGTATACGGATCCACATTCTTCGTCGCCACTGGATTCCACGGCCTACATGTAATCATTGGCTCAACATTTCTACTAGTCTGCCTCTTACGTCTAATCAAGTACCATTTTACATCAAACCATCACTTTGGCTTCGAAGCAGCAGCCTGATACTGACACTTCGTAGACGTCGTATGACTATTCCTGTACATCTCTATCTACTGATGAGGTTCTTACTCTTCTAGTATAACAAATACAATCGACTTCCAATCCTTAGAGTCTGGTTTAAATCCAGAGAAGAGTAATAAACATAATTACATTTATAATCACACTATCCCTAACCCTAAGCATCATCCTAACCGCACTAAACTTTTGACTAGCTCAGATCACCCCGGATTCAGAAAAACTTTCCCCATACGAATGTGGCTTCGACCCTCTAGGCTCTGCCCGACTACCATTCTCCATCCGATTCTTTCTAGTAGCAATCCTATTCCTCCTATTCGACCTAGAAATCGCCCTCCTCCTCCCCCTACCCTGAGCAACCCAACTCCAAACCCCTGTAAACACATTAATCTGAACTTCCACCCTAATCCTACTACTCACCATCGGACTTGTATACGAATGAGCCCAAGGAGGGCTGGAATGAGCAGAATAAACAGAAAGTTAGTCTAACAAAGACAGTTGATTTCGACTCAACAGATTATAGCCCAAACCCTATAACTTTCTTAATGACAGCCCTCAACCTAAGCTTCTACTCAGCCTTCACCCTAAGCAGCCTAGGCCTAGCCTTCCACCGCACCCACCTAATCTCAGCCCTACTATGTCTAGAAAGCATAATGCTATCAATATATATCGCTCTGTCAATATGGCCCATCCAAATACAAGCAGCATCCCCCACCCTACTTCCCATCCTTATACTAACCTTTTCCGCTTGCGAAGCAGGTACTGGACTCGCCCTACTCGTCGCCTCCACACGAACCCATGGCTCTGACCACTTACACAACTTCAACCTACTACAATGCTAAAAATCCTAATACCAACCATCGCACTCCTTCCCCTAGCACTCTTCTCCCCTCACAAATTCTTATGAACCAACACCACCACATACAGCCTACTAATCGCTACTATCAGCCTCCAATGACTAACTCCAACATATTATCCAAATAAATATTCAACTCCCTGAGCATCAATTGACCAAATCTCCACCCCTCTACTAGTTCTATCGTGCTGGCTCCTCCCCCTAATACTAATAGCAAGCCAAAACCACCTAGAACAAGAACCCATAATCCGCAAACGAATCTTTATCACAACAGTAGTCGCAGTTCAGCCATTCATTCTCCTAGCCTTCTCAGCCTCAGAATTGATACTATTCTACATTGCATTCGAAGCCACCCTAATCCCAACCCTAGTACTTATCACCCGATGAGGAAACCAACCCGAACGACTAAATGCCGGAATCTATCTATTATTCTATACACTCGCCAGCTCACTCCCCTTACTCATCGCTATCCTACACCTACACAACCAAATAGGCACCCTATACTTCCCAATACTCAAACTCTCACACCCAACAATATCCTCCTCTTGAACAGAAATAATATCAACCCTAGCCCTCCTAGTAGCCTTTATAGTAAAAGCCCCTCTATACGGCCTACACCTATGGCTCCCTAAAGCCCACGTAGAGGCCCCAATTGCAGGATCCATGCTACTCGCTGCCTTACTATTAAAACTAGGAGGATATGGAATCATACGAATAACCATCCTCATGGACCTCTCATCTAATAACCTACACTACCCCTTTATCACATTAGCACTATGAGGAGCCCTAATAACCAGCGCAATCTGCTTACGCCAAATCGACCTAAAATCGCTCATCGCCTACTCATCAGTTAGCCACATAGGACTTGTCATCGCCGCAACCATAATCCAAACCCAATGAGCATACTCAGGAGCAATAATCCTAATAATCTCACACGGACTAACTTCCTCAATACTTTTCTGCCTAGCCAACACCAACTACGAACGCACTCACAGCCGAATCCTACTACTGACACGAGGTGTACAACCCCTTTTACCCCTCATAGCCACCTGATGACTATTAGCAAACCTAACAAACATAGCACTACCACCAACAACAAACCTCATAGCAGAACTAACCATTATAGTAGCCCTATTCAACTGATCCTCACTTACAATCATCCTCACAGGCACAGCAATTCTACTAACAGCTTCATACACCTTACACATGCTAATCATGACACAACGAGGCACTCTCCCATCCCACATCACATCTATCCAAAACTCTACCACACGAGAGCACCTACTCATAGCCCTACACATAATCCCAATAATCCTTCTCATCCTCAAACCTGAACTAATTTCAGGCACTCCCATATGCAGATATAGTTTAACCAAAACATTAGACTGTGATCCTAAAAATAGAAGTTAAACTCTTCTTACCTGCCGAGGGGGAGGTACAACCAACAAGAACTGCTAACTCTTGCATCTGAGTCTAAAACCTCAGCCCCCTTAACTTTCAAAGGATAATAGTAATCCAATGGCCTTAGGAGCCACTTATCCTGGTGCAAATCCAGGTGAAAGTAATGGATCTACCACTAGTCCTAACAACCCTAATACTACTCATCCTGGTGACACTATCCACCCCCATCATCCTACCTCTCTTACTACCTAACTCAAACAACAACCCAACAACCATCACTAATACAGTAAAAATCTCCTTCCTAATAAGCCTAGTTCCCATATCAATACACATCTACACAGGGACAGAAAGCTTAATTACCTCATGAAAATGAAAATTCATTATAACCTTCAAAATCCCAATCAGCCTAAAAATAGACTTCTACTCCCTAATATTCTTCCCTATTGCACTATTTGTATCATGGTCCATCCTACAATTTGCAACATGATACATAGCCTCAGACCCACACATCACTAAATTCTTTTCATACCTCCTACTATTCCTAATTGCCATGCTAGTCTTAATTGTAGCCAACAATCTATTCGTACTGTTCATCGGATGAGAAGGAGTAGGAATCATATCTTTCCTACTAATCAGCTGATGACACGGCCGAGCAGAAGCCAACACCTCTGCACTACAAGCCGTCCTATACAACCGAATCGGAGACATCGGACTCATTCTCTGCATAGCATGACTAGCTCATACCTCAAACACTTGAGAACTACAACAACTATACTACCCAACCCAAACCCCAACCCTTCCCCTCCTAGGATTAATTTTAGCAGCCACAGGCAAATCCGCCCAATTCGGCCTCCACCCGTGACTCCCAGCCGCTATAGAAGGCCCAACCCCAGTATCTGCCCTGCTACACTCCAGCACAATAGTTGTCGCAGGAATCTTCCTCCTAATTCGAACCCACCCAATATTTACCACTAACCAAACAGCTTTGACCCTATGCTTATGCTTAGGAGCCATATCCACACTATTCGCCGCTACATGCGCTCTCACCCAAAACGATATCAAAAAAATTATTGCCTTCTCCACCTCCAGCCAACTAGGCCTAATGATAGTCACCATCGGACTCAACCTTCCACAACTAGCCTTTCTCCACATTTCAACCCACGCATTCTTCAAGGCTATACTATTCCTATGCTCAGGATCGATCATCCACAACCTCAACGGAGAACAAGACATTCGAAAAATAGGAGGACTACAAAAAATATTACCAACAACCACTTCCTGCCTCACCATCGGAAACCTAGCCCTAATAGGAACCCCATTCCTTGCAGGGTTCTACTCAAAGGATCAAATCATCGAAAGCCTGAATACCTCCTACCTAAATGCATGAGCCCTCCTACTAACACTACTAGCCACAACATTCACTGCAGTATACACAATTCGTATAACAGTACTAGTACAAACAGGGTTCACCCGAATCTCCCCCCTAACCCCAATAAACGAAAACAACCCCGCAGTCACCTCCCCACTAACCCGCCTCGCTCTAGGAAGCATTACCGCAGGATTTATCATTACCTCCTATATCCCACCTACAAAAACCCCACCAATAACCATACCACTCTCAATTAAAATTACAGCCCTAGTAGTCACCGCCCTAGGAATTGCCATCGCACTAGAAGTCTCAAAAATATCCCAAACCCTTATCCTCACAAAACAAACCCCAACCTACAACTTTTCAATCTCCCTAGGCTACTTTAACCCACTAACGCATCGATTTTACATAAAAAACTTCCTAGCAACGGGCCAAAACATTGCTTCTCACCTCATTGACCTATCCTGATACAAGCTACTAGGACCAGAAGGACTGGCAAACCTACAAACATCAACAGCCAAAACCATAACCACCCTCCACTCAGGCCTAATCAAATCCTATCTAGGCTCATTCGCCCTATCCATCCTCATCATCCTCATGTCAACACAAAGGAAAAACTAATGGCTCCCAATCTTCGTAAAAACCACCCACTACTGAAAATCATCAACGATTCCTTAATCGACCTACCCACCCCATCAAACATCTCAACCTGATGGAACTTCGGCTCACTACTAGGACTATGCCTGATTATTCAAATCGTCACAGGCCTACTTCTAGCCACTCACTATACAGCAGACACCTCACTAGCCTTTGCCTCCGTAGCCCATATATGCCGAGACGTACAATTCGGCTGACTTATCCGAAACCTCCATGCAAACGGAGCCTCCTTCTTCTTCATCTGCATCTACCTACACATCGGACGAGGATTCTACTACGGATCCTACCTAAACAAAGAAACCTGAAACATCGGAGTAGTACTCCTACTAACACTGATAGCAACAGCTTTCGTCGGTTACGTCCTGCCCTGAGGACAAATATCATTCTGAGGGGCCACAGTAATCACAAACCTATTCTCAGCAATCCCATACGTCGGCCAAACACTTGTAGAATGAGCATGAGGAGGATTCTCTGTAGACAACCCAACCCTAACCCGATTCTTTGCTCTACACTTCCTCCTTCCATTCATCATCGCAGGACTAACCCTAGTACACCTAACCTTACTCCACGAAACTGGATCAAATAACCCACTAGGAATCCCCTCAGACTGCGATAAAATTCCATTCCACCCATACTACTCCACAAAAGACATCCTAGGGTTCATTATACTACTCGCCGTACTGACTTCCCTAGCACTATTTTCCCCAAACCTCATAGGAGACCCGGAAAACTTCACACCAGCCAACCCCCTGGCCACCCCACCACACATCAAACCCGAATGATATTTCCTCTTCGCCTACGCTATTCTACGATCCATCCCAAACAAATTAGGAGGAGTCCTAGCCCTAGCTGCTTCAGTCCTAGTTTTATTCCTGATACCCCTACTCCACACCTCCAAATTGCGATCAATGACATTCCGCCCACTATCACAAATCTTATTCTGAACCCTAGTCGCCAACTTACTAGTCCTAACCTGAGTAGGAAGCCAACCAGTAGAACACCCCTTCATCATCATCGGGCAACTAGCCTCACTATCCTACTTCACCATCATCCTAATCCTATTTCCCCTTGTCTCCATCCTAGAAAACAAAATACTCAAACTCTAGATCAACTCTAATAGTTTATAAAAACATTGGTCTTGTAAGCCAAAGATTGAAGATTACACCCCTTCTTAGAGTTCATCTCCATTTATCCTTTTTTTCCCCCCCCCCCCTTCCCCCCCCGTACTGGTTTCCAGTACTTTTAGGGTATGTATGTCTTTGCATTGCTCTATTTACCGCATCAGACATAACACTAATGTAGGATATTCCACATACAGCCCAACTTCACAACCCCCCTAACTCAAACATTTAATCCCATGAGATAATGTTCGGACCGTGTCACCACTCGCGACATCCACACTTCAGGTACCCTTGAGCCCAAATGATCCTACCTACAGCAAAGCCGCAAGCGTTCCATAAGATCGACCTCTGAACTACCTGTACTCAACTCCCTCCCAGTATACGAATGAACGTCCAGGACACCTTTGAACCCTTGGAAGCCATAACTCCAGCCCACCTCCTAAAGCCAACTGCTCGTCCTACACCTGTCAAGTACTCCCAAGCCAGAGAACCTGGTTATCTATTAACCGTGTTTCTCACGAGAACCGAGCTACTCAACGTCAGTTATGCTTTCGTTTATTGTCTTCAGGGGCATACTTTCCCTCTTACCCTCGAGGCACTCCTTGCACTTTTGCGCCACCGGTTGTAACTTCAGGACCATAACTCCTATTAATCCCTTCTCCTCGCCTTTCACAGATACAGCTGCTGGGGGATGATCACTCCTCATCACTTTCGTTATCGCGGCATTCCCCTCTTTTTCTCTTTTTTTCTTCTGGGGGGATCTTCAATAAGCCCTTCAAAGTGCGTAGCAGGTGATATCTTCCTCTTGACATGTCCATCACATGACCGGCGAACCCATTATGTCCTACTGCTCCAAATGTCATGGCCTAAGGATAAGTCCTACGCAAACTTGACACTGATGCACTTTGACCCCATTCATGGAACCCGCGCTATTTACCTACTAAGCACTGGATAATGAAATGGTTACGGGACATACTTACTTTATTTCCACTTTGCTGGAATTTAGACCTAATCATTCATTTTTCATCCGTTCATTTTTTTATCGTGTAATTTTTCGTACGCTTGACAAAACAACAAACTATATCTTACTACATTTGCCAAACCATTACACCGTTCATTGCTTGCACAAACGCAACACAAACAAACGAAAACAAAAACAACCCCCAAATCCTCACCCTCATCAGAAAGAAAGGGGTCAAACCTCCACCTCCAGCTCCCAAAGCTGGTATTCTATACTAAACTACTTTCTGACCCTCCCCTTTTCCTCCCCTTAAACTGCCCGAATAGCTCCACGAGACAACCCCCGAACAAGTTCCAGCACCACGAACAGAGTTAACAACAACCCCCATCCACCAACCAAAAACAATCCAACCCCCCAAGAATAAAATAAAGCTACACCGCTAGAATCTAAACGAAACGAGGCCAACCCCCCATTATTAACCGTACCTCCATCCACTAAGACCTCAAACACCCCACTCGAAACAGACCCCACCACAAGAACCAACCCTAAACCCAGTATATACCCAACCACCCCCAAATCAGCCCAGGCCTCAGGATAAGGATCCGCCGCCAACGAAACCGAATAAACAAACACCACCAACATACCCCCTAGATAAACCATAACCAAAACCAAAGACACAAAAGAAACCCCCAAACTAACCAATCACCCACAACCAGCGACCGACCCAACAACCAAACCAAGAACCCCATAATAAGGGGAAGGATTAGACGCAACCGCCAGCCCTCCCAAAACGAAACACACACTTAAAAATAGAACAAACTTTATCATAAGTTCCCGCCTGGACTTCAACCAAGACCTCCGACCTGAAAAATCGCCGTTGATAAAATTCAACTACAGGAACACACCTCTTTTTTCTTTGCGCTAATGCACTTTCCTCTCTTTCTTTTTCCCTTTCCTTTTCTTTTTTTTTCCCCCCCCCCCCTTCCCCCCCCGTACTGGTTTCCAGTACTTTTAGGGTATGTATGTCTTTGCATTGCTCTATTTACCGCATCAGACATAACACTAATGTAGGATATTCCACATACAGCCCAACTTCACAACCCCCCTAACTCAAACATTTAATCCCATGAGATAATGTTCGGACCGTGTCACCACTCGCGACATCCACACTTCAGGTACCCTTGAGCCCAAATGATCCTACCTACAGCAAAGCCGCAAGCGTTCCATAAGATCGACCTCTGAACTACCTGTACTCAACTCCCTCCCAGTATACGAATGAACGTCCAGGACACCTTTGAACCCTTGGAAGCCATAACTCCAGCCCACCTCCTAAAGCCAACTGCTCGTCCTACACCTGTCAAGTACTCCCAAGCCAGAGAACCTGGTTATCTATTAACCGTGTTTCTCACGAGAACCGAGCTACTCAACGTCAGTTATGCTTTCGTTTATTGTCTTCAGGGGCATACTTTCCCTCTTACCCTCGAGGCACTCCTTGCACTTTTGCGCCACCGGTTGTAACTTCAGGACCATAACTCCTATTAATCCCTTCTCCTCGCCTTTCACAGATACAGCTGCTGGGGGATGATCACTCCTCATCACTTTCGTTATCGCGGCATTCCCCTCTTTTTCTCTTTTTTTCTTCTGGGGGGATCTTCAATAAGCCCTTCAAAGTGCGTAGCAGGTGATATCTTCCTCTTGACATGTCCATCACATGACCGGCGAACCCATTATGTCCTACTGCTCCAAATGTCATGGCCTAAGGATAAGTCCTACGCAAACTTGACACTGATGCACTTTGACCCCATTCATGGAACCCGCGCTATTTACCTACTAAGCACTGGATAATGAAATGGTTACGGGACATACTTACTTTATTTCCACTTTGCTGGAATTTAGACCTAATCATTCATTTTTCATCCGTTCATTTTTTTATCGTGTAATTTTTCGTACGCTTGACAAAACAACAAACTATATCTTACTACATTTGCCAAACCATTACACCGTTCATTGCTTGCACAAACGCAACACAAACAAACGAAAACAAAAACACAAACAAAAACACAAACAAAAACACAAACAAAAACACAAACAAAAACACAAACAAAAACAAAAACACAAACAAAAACACAAACAAAAACACAAACAAAAACACAAACAAAAACACAAACAACGTCCCTGTAGCTTAAACCAAAGCATGACACTGAAGATGTCAAGACGGATGCCACACGCACCCAGGGACA